AGACCAGCCTATAGTATGAACTAATAACTCAAAGACTAATAACCAACTCATCGCTTCGCATTATCTGGATCCAAGAAATCAGTCAAGATATGATATATCAGTCATATCATTATAGCAACTGACAGCTTCTTTTGCATAATCAAAGGAAAAACCAATCTGATTATGAGTATAAGTTGTGAAGCGAAATAACAAACAAATAGACAGATAAATGGAAGGATGAGAGAAAGAGAGAAAAAGAAAGAGTCATGATATATGATTTCCATATGTAAGGTCTATGAGGCATCTCATAAATAAAAAAAGGCAATGTAATAAGGCATCAATGCAAATTCATCCCTAATTAAATGAATATATATATTCATCGAACAAAAAATCAAGCAAGAGCCTTGAGTCAATAAAGACTGAGAAGATTGATTCAAGAGAAAATGAAACAATTTGATTGGGGGCTCCATTGTTCAATTCAGACCTAACCATTAATCGAGAAGCGATGGGAACGACGGAACCCGTAAATGCAGAGGATTCTCTTAAAAATAAAAAAGAATCCTAATGATTCATGGGTGGGATGGCGGAATAAACCAGAGACCAATCTTTTTTTTTATTCGAATTCTGAGAGGTCGTGAGATAACCCGACAATTCAAATAGATATTGAAAGAGTAAATATTCGCCCGCGAAAGTTTTATTGGATTACTCATGTTAATCCAATCTGAAATGAATATGATTTAAAATGCAAAACAAAAAAAGCATTCCTTATAACAATAACAAGACATTAATTATCTATAAATGGAAATAAAATCCAGATTGAATTCTATATATTTAAATAAAATATACAAATTTATAATAGATTGAATGAAATCTGATTTTAAAGAATCCCATGATTCAATCTATTATTTTTTAAATAAAATAATAATGGAATTTTATTTATTAAAAGCTTTTTTGTGATTTTTTGCGAGGAGCTGGATGAAAAGAAATTCTCATGTCCAGTTCTGTAGTAGAGATGGAATTGAGAAAGAGACATCAACTATAACCCGAAAAGAACCAGATTTCGTAAACAACATAGAGGAAGACTGAAAGGAATATCTTGTAGTGGCAATCGTATTTGTTTCGGCCGATATGCTCTTCAAGCACTTGAACCTGCTTGGATTACATCTAGACAAATAGAAGCCGGCCGGCGCGCAATGACACGAAATATACGACGGGGTGGGAAAATATGGGTACGTATATTTCCAGACAAACCAGTTACAGTAAGACCTACGGAAACACGCATGGGTTCGGGCAAAGGATCTCCCGAATATTGGGTAGCTGTCGTTAAACCTGGTAAAATCCTTTATGAAATGGGTGGAGTGGCCGAAAATATAGCCAGAAAGGCTATTTTAATTGCAGCATCAAAAATGCCTATAAAAACTCAATTCATTATTTCAGGATAGAAATATAGAAAACCAAGAGAAAGAGGTCTTAGAAATTCAAAAACAATTGTGGATTTTCTTTTTTTGACAAACAATATTTCTTTTTTTCTTCGTCCTTTGTTGCATTGAAAGAAGAGATTCAAAAATGATTCAACCTCAGACCATTTTGAATGTAGCAGATAACAGCGGAGCCCAAAAATTGATGTGTATTCGAATCATAGGAGCCAGTAATCGCCGGTATGCTCATATTGGTGACGTTATTGTTGCTGTAATCAAGGAAGCAATACCCAATACACCTCTGGAAAGATCAGAAGTGATCAGGGCTGTAATTGTACGTACTTGTAAAGAACTCAAGCGTGACAACGGTATTATAATACGATATGATGACAATGCTGCAGTTGTAATTGATCAAGAAGGAAATCCAAAAGGAACTCGAATTTTTGGAGCAATCGCCCGGGAATTGAGACAATTAAATTTCACTAAAATAGTTTCATTAGCTCCTGAAGTATTATAAGTATAAGATGATGACTTCAATAGAATTATTTATTTATTTAAACGAAATTCTTGAAATGATATAGATTTGTTGTGGATTATGTCTCAAGTAGATTATATTATGCATATACCTTTAATACTAATTAATCAAAAAACATGTTGATTATATCAAAATTCGGGAGAAAGAAGAATTTACGATGGGGAGGGACCCTATTGCTGAAATAATAACCTCTATACGAAATGCTGACATGAATAGAAAAGGAACGATTCGAATAGCATCAACTAACATCACCGAAACCATTGTTAAAATACTTTTACGAGAAGGTTTTATCGAGAACGTAAGAAAACATCAGGAAAACAATAAAGACTTTTTTGTTTTAACCCTACAACATAGAAGAAATAGGAAAGGACCATATCAAACTACTTTAAATTTAAAACGGATAAGCCGACCCGGTCTACGAATCTATTCTAACTATCAAAAAATTCCTAGAATATTAGGCGGGATAGGTATTGTAATTCTTTCTACTTCTCGAGGTATAATGACAGATCGAGACGCTCGACTAGAAGGAATCGGCGGAGAAATTTTGTGTTATATATGGTAATCAATCCATATTATATAGATATAATACCCGAAATGTATCCGAAACCTTCTTATTTGTGAAAAAAAAAAGGACAAATTGTCTACTAAATATTACTCCTCCTGTGCTACATTAGTTGATACTTAGAAGTACCTGGAACTGGAATGAAAGAACAAAAAAAATTCAGTAATTAAACCTTCATGAATTTTTTCTCAATGATATGGTCGGGATTCCTTTGGATAATGAATATATGATTGTAGATTATGCTTTAGAAACGACCAAAAGAAGTTTTTTATACGTATACATACTATCAGTAGTATAGGGTAAAAAATTCAATTTCAATTGATTTAAAGTAAATCATTTTGATTCAACCCCCCCGGGACATAGAATTGTTAAAACCCCTAACAAGGGTTAGAAAAATTAAGTGGGTTTTTCAATTTCAAGATTCCTTTCAGGGGGCTTATTTGAGGGTTCAAAAATTTCAAGAAACTTATTTTCTTCCAATGAATTCGGGATTAAGGAATAACAGCTATGAAAATAAGGGCTTCTGTTCGTAAAATTTGTGAAAAATGTCGGCTAATCCGCAGGAGGGGACGAATTATTGTAATTTGTTCCAACCCGAGACATAAACAAAGACAAGGATAATTCTTCTAGTAAAAAAAAGAGACTGCTAAAGCAATCTTCAATTTTAAAGAAAACGATAAACAAATAAAATATAGAAATTTTGACATGAAATGGATATATCCATATATCTCTGACTTATTTTTATAAAATGATAAAATATGGCAAAACCTATACCAAAAGTCGGTTCACGCAGGAATGTGCGCATTGGTTCACGTAAGGGTGCACGTAGAATACCAAAGGGAGTTATTCATGTTCAAGCAAGTTTCAATAACACCATTATTACTGTTACAGATGTAAGAGGTCGGGTGATTTCTTGGTCCTCTGCCGGCACTTGTGGATTCAGGGGTACAAGAAGAGGGACGCCCTTTGCTGCTCAAATCGCAGCAGGAAATGCTATTCGAGCAGTAGTGGATCAAGGTATGCAACGAGCAGAAGTTATGATAAAAGGTCCAGGTCTCGGAAGAGATGCAGCATTACGAGCTATTCGTAGAAGTGGTTTAGTATTAAATTTTGTACGGGATGTAACTCCTATGCCACATAATGGCTGTAGACCTCCTAAAAAAAGACGTGTGTAGGAATCAAAAAAAAAAGACTAAAGAGATTTCAAGAGAAATAAATGATTTAATGAGTTGATCAAAGACAAAAAATATTACTATGGTTCGAGAGAAAGTAAAAGTATCTACTCGGACACTACAGTGGAAGTGTGTTGAATCAAGAATAGATAGTAAACGTCTTTATTATGGACGCTTTATTCTATCTCCACTTCTGAAAGGCCAGGCCGACACAATAGGCATTGCGATGCGAAGGGCTTTGCTTGGAGAAATAGAAGGAACATGTATTACACGCGCAAAATCTGAGAAAGTACCACATGAATTTTCTAGCATAGCGGGTATTCAAGAATCGGTACATGAAATTTTAATGAATTTGAAAGAAATTGTATTGAGAAGTAATTTGTATGGAACTCGCAAGGCATTTATTTGTGTCAAAGGTCCCGGATATGTAACTTCTCAAGACATCATATTACCGCCCTCTGTGGAAATAATTGATAATACACAGCATATAGCTAGCCTAACAGAACCAATTGATTTGTGTATTGGATTACAAATTGAAAGGAATAGAGGATACGGCATAAAAACGCCAAAAAACTTTCACGACAAAAGTTATCCTATAGACAATGTTGTATTCATGCCGGTTCGAAATGTAAATCATAGTATTCATTCTTATGGGAATGGTAATAAAAAACAAGAAATACTTTTTCTCGAAATATGGACAAATGGGAGTTTAACTCCTAAAGAAGCACTTCACGAAGCTTCCCGGAATTTGATTGACTTATTTATTCCTTTTCTACATGCGGAAGAGGAAAAGTCACATTTAGAGAACATTCAACACAAGGTTACTTTACCTTTTTTTCCTTTTTATGATAAATTAACTAAACTAAGAAAAAAGAAAAAAGAAATAGCATTGAAATTTTTTTTTATTGACCAATCAGAGTTGCCTCCCAGAATCTATAATTGTCTTAAAACGTCCAATATACATACATTTTTCGACCTTTTGAATAAGAGCCAGGAAGACCTTATGAAAATTAAAAATTTTCACAGAGAAGATGTAAAACAGATATTGGACATTATAGAAAAGAAGTAAAAAAGCATTTCGAAATTGATTTACAAAAAAGAATAAGTTTTCATTCAATTTTCAGCACAATCCGAATCCATATAGTCGGGCCAGAGTTGAATAAATGATGTATCTAGGGAATAGTCACTTCAAAGTGAAAGTGAATTCTCCCTAGATACACACACCGTGTTATTTTACTTACAATTGACTCAATTTAATAAGCGAATCCTTTTAAAATTAAAAAAGACCTAAAGTTAGGGATTTATCAATTGGCAATGTTGCTCCAATGCCCAAC